TATATGCCCTCCAAGATTAGGAAAAACTCCTATTCTGTTAGACTCTCAGCTCAGGGTAATGATCCATCAACCTGCTACTTCTTTGTATGAGGGACAAGCAGGAGAATGTATGCTGGAAGCGGATGAATTACGGAAAATGCGACAAACTATCACAAATATTTATGTACAAAGAACAGGCAAAGCTTACTGGCAGATATACCAAGACATGGAAAGGGATTGTTTTATGTCAGCAGAAGAAGCTCAATCCCACGGAATTGTTGATATGGTCGCAGATTAAATATAAAAATTAACATATATATAATAACATATATAATATATAAATTAAACGAAAATACAAACAAATAAACCTAAAGGAGTTAAATTATTTATAAAAAAAAAGGAGGGATGAATATAGAATAAACAAAATATTAAATTACAATTAAAGTTATTCTATATCCACCTCTTACAAAAAAACAAAAATTAGAAAAAAAAAAAAAAAAAATATCGGGTAAAAAAAACCCAAGGAGAAAAAATTATGACTCACCCCTGCAAACTGGCTGCATGTTCTTTGTTTTTTTCTAAGATTGGTGAGGTTTTAAAGAAATGGTTTAAAACCTCAGTAGATATCACCATGAGACACCACTGGAACCTGTCTGCATGTTCTCTGGTGTTTTTTTCTAAGATTGGTGAGGTTTTAAAGAAATGGTTTAAAACCTCAGTAGATATCACCATGAGACACCACTGGAACCTGTCTGCATGTTCTCTGGTGTTTTTCAAGGTTCTGAACTTTTTAAAAAGGTGGTTTTTTGATACATATTTATCAAATACTACTAGTAATCCCGTTTCAAGATTATTCCTGATCTTGCGCATGTATCAACTGCTGCTGCTTTTCAGCAGATTCCTTGTAAATTATTTTTCAACTCGTAATCTTGATAAGGAGCCTGATGAGGAGCCTGATGAGGATTTTGAGGAGGATTTTGAGGAGGATTTTGAGGATACTTACGAGCCTTACGAAGAGCCCGAAAAGGATTATGATTTTTTCCGTTATTTAATATTATTTATCTTCTTCTATTTCCTATTCTCCTACTAAAATGTAGATCTACTATGTAGATAATGGAAAAAGAATGGAAAAATCATCATTTTTTAACGGCTGAAAGATAGAAAAACTATTATCACCGATTTGCATTCCAAACAAAGCATTATATTATATACTCAAAAGGATTACTCATGCATTATATATAAAAAAGGATTACTCATGCATGAGTAAGAAATTAAAAATTATTCCTGAAAGGTTTTACACATAAATACAGGACCGGTTAGGATTGATCTAAACCAGCTCATTATATATATATGACTCACCATGCCAACTATAAAACAACTTATTAGAAACACAAGACAGCCAATCCGAAATGTAACAAAATCTCCCGCTCTTCGGGGATGCCCTCAGCGCCGAGGAACATGTACTAGGGTGTATGTGCGACTCGTTTAGATCATAGACTAAAATAGAAAAATCTAGTCTATTAATAAGAATTATATATATAATTCTATTGTGTATAAAATTTATGGTTTCGATTGGTGCAAACCGAATCACCTTAATTTGTAATTTAAGATGAAAAATACTTTCCCATTGGTAACAAATAGTTATCCATTAAGCGGGAAAAATCCAATTTTAAATAAAAAATTGTGCCCTAAATTTTGCAATAACGGACTAAGAGGGTCAACTACCCAGCTAATCTTCATACTTAAATACCGTTACTGTATAGCTAGATTTTGTTGTGAAAGACCTATTACTAGATATTTCATGGGTAGAGCCCATAAGTGTGAACTGTACAAGTTCACAATAACATTGATTGAATGAGGATTCAATGTAAAGAAGGGGCTCCGGTGTATAGAGAGGACCTCACCGTTTAACAAGTAATCATAGAAACGATGGAACCCACCATTTCTTTGTCTATTTCTATTAAATTAACTATGCTTTTTTGAATACCTAGTATCAATAGAATTTCTTATTAAGAGGTTAAATACTTAGAAAAAAAAAAAAAAATCGTGGTTGGGAAGGTTATAGCAGCAAAAGCCATTGGAATTTTTATTTTATACATTGGAAGAATCCATTTTGTTATTAATAGACTAGGTAAGGATAAAAGAATAACTGAAAGAAAAAAAGAAAATAGTTATTCATCAAAGTCTCACTTATTCAATGACCAGAGTTAAACGAGGATCTATCGCTCGAAAACGGAGGACAAAAATGAGTTTATTTACATCAAGCTTTCGCGGAGCTCATTCAAAACTTACTCGAACTATTTCGCAACAGAAAATAAAAGCTTTGGTTTCGGCTGATCGGGATAGAGATAGGAAAAAAAGGGATTTTCGCAGTTTGTGGATCAGTCGAATAAACGCAATAATTGCCCAAAATAAAAACAATGTATACTGTATTTATAGTAAATTAATTTATAATCTGTACAAGAGTCAATTGCTTCTTAATCGTAAAATAGTTGCACAAATAGCTATATTAAAAGGGAATTGTCTTTTTATGATTGCCAAGGAGATCATAAACTAATAAAAATTCCCCGGAGACTCAACTCCGGGAAGGTGGTAGAATAAAAGAGATTTGTATGATAAAATAGAATTCATATGATAAAGTTATCAAAATAAATAAACAACCACGCTCAAAAAAATTATTCTTCTTCACTTATTATCTTTTTTCTTACAACGCAACATCCTCAATAGGATTGTCGTATTTTTCTAAAAAAAATAAATAAATAAATATAAATCTGCATTGAATTTGAGTTTCGATTCAAAATGAAATTTACTTGAAGAGTAACTCTATTTATTTTTTTTTTTTAGAACAGTAGTAGGAGTTCTAGCAATCGACTCGCTTTTTTCATATTTTTTTTTTTCATATTTTTTTTTTTCATATTTTTTTTTTCCATTAGGTAACGTTAACGAATTAAAACTAACAAAAGGTAACAACGATAAAATACGAGCTTGTTTTATAGCAATCGTAATTAATCGTTGTTGTTTTAAGGTTGATCTATTCACGCGTCTAGATAATATTTTTCCTTGGCGACTAATAAGTCGATAAAGTAAACTCATGTTTTTATAATCAATTCGATCCCCCGATTGGATCGGGGACAAACTCCTACGAAAAGATTGCTTAGATTTAAGAAAGAGTCGCTTAGATTTAGATTTATCCATGGTTTGTTTATTCCTATACCGAAAAACCCATTTCTTATAAAAAAAGGATTTGTTTTATTTATATTCTTTTTTTAATATATATTTCTATTTGTTATATAAGGAAATATATGCTATTTATAGGTTGTTATATATATAATTTATAGAATCTAATTTCTAGAATTTACCTCCTAAGGGTGACACACAAGCAATCCATTTTCTCTATTTCTTTATCTCGACGTGAATCGTATGTTTGCAACAAAAGGGACAGAATTTTCTGAATTCCAATCGATTGGGTGTATTGTGTCGATTCTTTTGAGTAATATATCTAGAAATACCCCTAGATTCCTTATTAACACTCTTTTTATCACAACTGCTACATTCCAAAATAACAGTTATTCGTATATCTTTACCCTTGGCCATGAACCTCCTTTGGTTTTTTTTGATTCACTTAACTCTTCTATTTTAAGATTCGAAGCGAAGAAGAAAAAAGGAACGAAAAAAGTATAAGTTGATAATTCAAAATCAAATTATTAAAGATTTTGTTCCAATTCATTTTATATAGTACAGTAATAATTCAGTAATACAATGATTTAGAACTATATTTCGAATCACAGTACAGTATTTCATTTAAATATCTTGTATGATATTATTGACCCGCCCAAGTATTCTATTACAATTCCATTTATGGTCTCACTCTATTATTAATTTAATAGCAATGGAATTGAATTAATACTTCAATTCCATTGAAACCTGGGAAAAATTCCTAATTTCACGGAGGCCAAATCCACCTTTCTTAAATTAATTTGCTCTTTTTTTTTTTTCGAACTTATTCTAGTCTAATTAGAAAAAAAAAAAAAAACGAACGAAGAGGGATTTAATCACAGATATTTTATTGGATCTCTAATCTTTGTCACCCCTTTGCCGTGCCAATAACTAGAATCAAAAAAAGGGGAATGTCAATGCATCCGGGAATAAACGATTGATTTCTATCAAGAGACCTGCTAGAACCGCGAACCATAGAGTACTTGCCACTGGTGCCACAGAGAGATATGTTTTTAGATCTCGCATTTCAAATCCTCCTTCGTTTTTTTTTTTTTCTTGTAATTTGTAATACATAATAATACAGAATTACATATTAGGAATATGATCAATAATTATACATTCTATTAAAAGAATATTTTAAATTTTTATATTTTTTATTCTATTTTAATTCTATTATTTTAATACTATTCTATATTATATTTATTTATATATATATATTATACTCTTTATGTTCTTGTTATTATTATTATAATCTTTAATATTGTTAATATTTATATTATATATCCTATCTATTCATCGATATCTTATTTATACGATATAATAAAGTAAAAAAAAAAAATGACAGGATATATTCTATATATATATAGAATGGAAAAATGTGGAAAACAAGACAAAAAGTCTTTACAATGACAATGGAAACCAATGTAAAGGGATGTAGCGCAGCTTGGTAGCGCGTTTGTTTTGGGTACAAAATGTCACAGGTTCAAATCCTGTCATCCCTATCCCTAACTAGTAGTTATCGTATCAGCAGTAACAATAGATCAATTGCGACCGATTCAAATTGATACATACTCAATATGAATAGTTCTCCATATTGAGTATGTATGCATGCAAGATCTATTGCCATCACAAAAAATTATTTATGAAAAGAAAGCGCTCTTAGTTCAGTTCGGTAGAACGCGGGTCTCCAAAACCCGATGTCGTAGGTTCAAATCCTACAGAGCGTGATTCCGCCCGATTCTTCTTAGATTGAGAATGACACTTAAATATTAAATAATGGGATAACAGTCTAATCAAAAGTTTTA